AATTTATCCAGTTGAGGCATTCTTGATTGAGAAAAAATGATTCCCTCCAGACAGGACAGAAAGAGACTCCTTCCTGTACGAGTAGTGAAGAATGTTAGAGAACTGTGGTTGGTTGTTGACCAACAGAAAGAATGGGAGAGCCCCTTAGCGTTCTAAAAGGAGATCATTCGCTTGGACGGCTCTAATAATTCGCCGATAGGGAACGCTTTGGCGCGTTCCTTCCAACCTTATCTGATTCACGTACGAGTGCACAGTGCGTTCAGTCAAAGGCCGCCCTGCCGGAGAATGTAGAAGGCCCCTAATTTCTCGGTAGTGGGCTAGAATGGAATTTGGCCGAAATCCATCCTGCACCAGGGCTGCTTCGACAGAGCGTTCCACCATAACTTGGGCATCTATAATAGATACCATTCGCTGTAGGTCGTCAGTGTGCCCGAGGTGCAGAAGTAGATATCGGGTATAAAGGATTCTACCTCTGGGGGCATCCCCGATAAGAGGCGGGTCCAATTGTGGGATAACAACCGGGTGTGGTACCGGTTGAGGTACTGGTTGAGGTACCGGACCCCCTCGGGCATCGGTTCAGGAAGAACTGGACTTGGCGGGGAGAAGGCGTTTAATCCCTCGCACAAGGAGATCTTAGAACCTTGAAAACCTATACCTATGGTAAAGTTACAATGTATCATTATAAATAAATAAAGTAAAGGGACAAGAAACTCATATTTATTTTCTTCGAACTCTTGAGTCTCGAACCTTTCTGTCTGTGAAAAGACTATAGTAAAAAATACTAAGAATATGAAAGATAAGTATGGGTATGGGCCGTTGTCAAAAAATCGACAGATTTCTGGGAGAGATTCAAAAGGAACTTGGACTGGAGAAAGTTCAGTAAAAAAGTATCCAGATGGGAGAACCGAAAATTTCTCAAGTGGGCTGTTGGGCATAATCGTAAGAAACACTTTTCATTTCATCCATGTAGTTTCCGCTTTTTGCTCGAAAAATGAAGAAAGACTTGTCGAAAATCGCCGGTTGGGTTTGTTTTTCCAACCAAGAAAAGCATGGGAGTCTTTGGGCATTAATGAACACTCGGGTATCTTTTTCTATTTATTCCGCCTTTTTCGGTATGCGTCTGTAGTCTACGCCTGATCACACTGGGATTCCATTGAGCCCAGAGGAGAGGACTCGATGTCGCAGTCCCCGATGACGATACCGGCTGGGCGAGAGCCACTCGTTTACCGCGCACCAATGTCAGCCTTCTCGTACTGATGTGGCAAAGTGAAAGAAAGTGTGATTAAGCAAGATTGACAGCCCTTTCAGTAGTGTCTACTGCCCGTCAGAATGGCTACTGACACATTGCACGAGGTGGCTAACCCGCTGAATAGCTTTTGGGTTGGCATCATGTAAAATACCCCAATGGTGACTCCGAGACTTATCCTACTCAAGCGGCAATCAATACACATGCAGTGACTTCGAACATCACTTACGACATTTCGAATTCAGGGTTTGGGGTTCAAGCTATATAGTCATTGATATTGAGGAAGTAGAGGCGGATCAAATCTGTGCCATCAACTTGACTACATGGAACTATCAATCCGCCGTTCAATCCTTCTATAGATGGTGATCAGACTGGTTAAGATCTCTTCTATGCTGAGAATAATCTGTGAATCGCCACTTTGATTGACCTTGACCGGTCATTGCTCCTAGCCTCGTAGGCCTCCCAATTCTCAGCCCCGACCTACACAAGTTGTTTTAGAATCCACATTTTGTTTGAAAAGTTCTGTTAGGTTCTTAGTAGCAGTCGGCGACCCTTTCTTCACTTCACATAGCTTTTCGTCTCCTTGATAGCTGGAAGTTCTCCAAAAGTATGAAAAGCTGGAGGACTTTGTACCATCCATTCCAGTGTGGATGGATTCTGTTCAACAGCCCAAGGTCTTGGAGCACACCTTTTGTTATTTCCACTGCTTGAAGTGATTGTTACGACCACGAAGAAACGACGAATCCCAACTACGGATATATAAGAGCCAAAACTGCTAAGGGCGTTCCATCCAGCGTAAGCATCTGGATAATCTGGAATGCGACGTGGCATACCCGAAAGCCCTAAGAAATGCATGGGAAAGAGGGTCAGATTAACCCCGAAAGAAGTGATCCAAAAATGGATTTGACCTAAAGTTTCAGGGTATGTCCGACCAAAGATTTTACCAACCCAATAGTAAATTCCTGCAAATAAAGCAAAAACGGCTCCCATAGAAAGTACATAATGGAAATGTGCAACCACATAATAAGTATCATGTAGAGCAATGTCTAGCCCTGAATTTGCCGGGACTATTCCAGTGAGTCCTCCTATGGTGAACAAAAAGATGAACCCTACAGCAAATAACATGGGTGTTTTGTATTGTATCGAACCCCCCCACACGGTAGCGATCCAACTAAAGATTTTGATTCCAGTGGGGACAGCTATGATCATGGTAGCTGCGGTGAAGTAGGCACGGGTATCAACGTCTAAGCCCACAGTAAACATATGATGAGCCCAAACAAGAAATCCAAGAACACCTATACTGATCATGGCATAAACCATGCCTAGATACCCGAAGACCGGTTTTCCCGAAAAAGTCGAAACGATATGACTTATGATACCGGATCCAGGCAGAATGAGAATATAAACTTCAGGGTGCTTCTCTCTTCTACTAATATAAGCGGATGAATAGAAGAAAGGTGGACTATATCATCAACTTATTCCATTTGTCTAGGAAAGCTAGCCATGCTTTATGGTGAATACTGTCAGGTTTAAATGCTTTGAGATCGTAAAGACTGTAATATTCCCCAATAAGGAAGAATCGTCGTGATTTATGACTTCGGAAAGTACTTGATTTAAAGTAATCTAGCATCATGATAACATCTTTTCGACTTTGTACAGACCATTGATAGTAACCATTTTTACTACTATCAAAGTAGATATTTCCTCCAAATACTACCTTATAAGACTCTACACCTTGTAGAAGTTTATTAGTTACTCGAATACTTAGTTGAGGTAGTTGATGCTTCATAGTGATACCAATGGTACCATCAGCATCAAAGAATCCTGCAAACCAATTTGATTGAGCATCTAGTGTAATAGGTAGAATTACAGGGATATCATGTACTTGACAGACACGATGTAGTTGAAGTAGTCGTGCTGAATGTCGAATATGACCATTAATACAATTCATTAGTTTAATCATACCAAGTTGATTATGTAGTCGATAACGATAAGCTTTAGAACCTGATCGCATTTTAATACTTCCACCAAGCATATGTTGGATATATCGTAGTAATGGTAGATCTTCAAGTCCCATAGTAATTTCAAGAGAAGTATATCCTTGTTTACTAACTTGAAGAGTTCCATCACCATCGATAATTCCAGCTAGCCACTCACAGAAGGATTTAGGATAAGTTGTTGCGCGTGTAGTCTCTGAGGTTCCTACTAGACTGCTTTTATGTCGTTGGTTACCTGCTGATTGTGTCTTAGATACTCCATTTTTACTAGATCGGGGTTTTACTAGAAAACCACTTATGAACATAGTAGGAGTACCATTAAGCAGACAGTCCCAGCATATAGCGCAATGCGTATTCAGATTCTCATCTGAAAAGGGCCATTTAAAACCGAAGAACCAAAAGAGATGCTGGTATAATATGGGGTCTCCCCTCCAGCGGGATCAGAAAAGGTTGTATTAAAGTTTCGATCGGTTAATAACATGGTAATTGCCCCTGCCAGTACCGGAAGTGATAATAAAAGTGGGAATGCTGTCACTAGAACGGACCACACAAATAGGGGTGATCTATGCATAGTAATTCCAGGTCCACGCATGTTGGAGATAGTTGTTATAAAATTGATAGAACCTAAAATGGATGAAACGCCAGATAGATGAAGACTAAAAATTGCTAAATCAACAGCTCCTCCAGAATGGCTGGTAGTACCACTTAAGGGCGGATAGACCGTCCACCCAGTGCCGCTACCCACTTCTACTAAGGCTGAGCTTAATAGGAGCAAGAGACTTGGTGGCAACAACCAGAATGAAATATTATTTAATCGTGGAAATGCCATGTCAGGTGCACCTATAAGAATCGGAACAGACCAATTACCAGATCCACCTATCATCGCCGGCATAACCATAAAAAATATCATTAAAAAAGCGTGAGCCGTTATTAAAACATTATAAAGTTGATGATTCCCACCAAGAATTTGATCGCCGGGTCGTGCTAATTCCATACGAATCAGTACTGAGAAGCATGTGCCCATCACTCCAGCAATAGCACCGAAGATGAAATATAGAGTCCCTATATCCTTGTGGTTAGTGGAGAACAGCCATCGGACCGGATTTGTCATAAAATTGAGATTTTTTCGTTTCCTTCCTTATCAGAGAGGGGCCCTTAGGGAGCGGGGCTTATTTATTGAAAAAGGGGGGAAGGTCCGGAAAGCCCTCACTTTATTGATGGGACATTTTTTTTGAGTAATAACCTAGGATTTTTCCTTCAGATTTTCGTACTTATCCATTCTATTGAATGGTTCAGTTCTCCAATCTATATGAAGTTGTCTCTACCTATTGGTATATCCTTTTCTTTTTAGACTCTGACTCACACTCTGAGAGGTATTCAGTTCGTTTTGAATACATACAGCATGAGAACGGCATTATATATAGAGAGCTTTTCTTTTTTGTTATGTAAGTCTCTATTTTATGGGATTTTTGCTAAGTGCCACTACCCTGTCTAAAAGGAAAGGAGATACCCTCTAGCATTTTATACGCTAGAGAACGACATTGGGTATACTCTAAAGGGTCACCTTTTGGAGGGGGTACTTTATTGATGGGACATTTTTTTCCCCTTTTCCTCTCACCCACCCCCGTTCTGGTTCAGGAAAGGGTCAACGCAAGGATCTTACTTCGAAGCAATCTCTGGAGTTTTCCCTTATCCAAACGGGTCTTGCAAGAAAATAGGATTTCATATTGAGCTCCAAATATACGCTATTGGGATAG